AAATTATCCGTTCAGCTGCCAAATGGAGTCCTGAACTGGCTGCTGCGTGTGAAGTATGGAAAGAGATTAAATTTGAATTCCCAGCAATGGACACTTTGTAATCCACAAATTCGCACGCACTCCTTCTTTTAATTGAATTGCAATTCTTAATTGCAATTCAACTCGGCCCAATCTAAAAGGATTGAGCCGAGAGATTTAGATTGAGTCAAATCATCCAAAAAGATGTATCGTTTTATGATATTACGATAGGAAAGTTCCCTATACTCCCTATTAGTATTAGGGAACAGTACATTAGGGAACAGTACGACTGAAGTGAAGATATAATAATCGGAAGGAATTAACCGAATCATTGGGTTTAATCTGACAGATATTGAAATATTCAATCGAATAACTATCCATCCGCTTGTTACTATTTACTTACATAGTGACATATCATATTGTAACAAGCAAATGCAAATATTTAAAAATTTTGCAATATTTATTATTAATAATGAATAATGGTATTGAAATAATTAATAATGCTAATTCCTATTAAAAATAACAAGAAAAAAATATTTAGAAAATGTTCTTTAATTAGGAAAGTGTTTTAGGAAAGTGTTTTAAAAAAATCAATCATGTAAAATAAAAATTTTAGGGAGATTCAAAATGGCTAATTTTAATAACAAAATATTATGGACCCCTTGTTGCAGTAATGGGGATCTGGGTCCCTTGGAAAATGAAAATCAAAATGAAATAGAAAATGAAAATCAAAATGAAATAGAAAATCAAAATGAAATAGAAAATGAAATAGAAAATGAAAATCAAAATGAAATAGAAAATCCAGTTTCTGAGATTACCAACGATCCCTTTTTTCAGAGTGCGCTAGACGGTTGTTTTGTTCGTTATTTTAATTTTGGTTTTCGGCGAATTGTTATCAATAATTTGATCGATAGTATCATTAACGATTTTCTTGACGATTTGATTCGCTCTGCAAGCGATATTGGGAGCTCTAGTGCAAATCAAAAAAATGGGGGGATTAACCCAAATCATAATTCCGATAACCATAGTTCAGATACCCATAACGGCGAAAGTGAAGACTCTAGCACATCTGAGAATTCAGATACCCATAACGGCGAAAATGAAGAACCGAGCACGAGTGAGAATTCAGATGACAGTGGAAGTCAAAATGGTAGGCCAAGCGGAAACACAAATGAAAATGAAGAACCCAGCACAAATGCTAATTCCGACGACGACGCCCCATTACGGATCTGGGTGTGGAGCAGCATAGATGCTAATTCCAACCACAGACCAAATCCAAATGGGGTTCGCGTTCGCAGTCTATTCCTGGAAAATGAGAGTGATAATCTGTTCGGGAGTCAAAATGGTAGTCTGTTCGGGACTAGCACGAATGATAATTCCGATGACCAGAAGGGTGAAAATGAAGAACCTAGCACGAATGATAATTCCGATGACCAGAAGGGTGAACCTAGCACGAATGATAATTCCGATGACCAGAAGGGTGAAAATGAAGAACCTAGCACGAATGATAATTCCGATGACCAGAAGGGTGAAAATGAAGAACCTAGCACGAATGAAAGAAAAAATGTAGATTTTAGCGCTTTGTGGGTTCAATGTGAAACTTGTTATGGAATAAATTATAAGAGGGTCTTTTTTCAGTCAAGACTGAATATTTGCGAATACTGCGGCTCTCATTTGAGAGTGGATAGCCCGGAGCGAATTGAACTTTTGATTGATCCAGGCACTTGGGATCCTATGGATGAGGATAAAGCAGGTAAAGAGGATTCGATTGATCCAGGCACTAGGAATCCTATGGTTGATCCAGGCACTAGGAATCCTATGGATGAAGCGGGTAAAGAGGATGAAGCGGGTAAAGAGGATGAAGCGGGTAAAGAGGATTCGATTGATCCAGGCACTAGGGATCCTATGGATGAGGATGAAGCGGGTAAAGAGGATGAAGCGGGTAAAGAGGATGAAGACATGTCAGTTCTGGATCCCATTGAATGGGATTGGGATCCAGAGTCGGACGACGATGAAAACGAGGAAGACTCGGACGATGAGTGGGATCTAGATTCGGATTTGTATTCGTATTCGGATCCGGATCCGGATACGGATCCGGAGGAGGAATCGGAGAAAGAGGAAGAGGAGAAAGAGGAGGAATCGGAGAAAGAGGATCCGGAGGAAGAGGAGAAAGAGGAAGAGGATCCGGACGAAGAGGATCCGGACGAATCGGATCCGGACGAAGAGGAGAAAGAGGAAGAGGAGAAAGAGGATCCGGAGGAAGAGGAGAAAGAGGAAGAGGATCCGGACGAAGAGGAATGGGACGAAGAGGAATGGGACGAAGAGGAATGGGACGAAGAAACGGATCCGTGGGACAACGACCAATGGGATCCGCGGGATCCGAAGGATCCAAAGCAAAAAAAGAAGAAAGAGGATCCGGAGGAAGAAGAGGACTGGTCATGGTTGGAGATCGAAGAAGAAAAGGTGGAGGTGGAGGATAAACCTTATTTAGAGCGCATTTTTGCTTGTCAAGACGAAACAGAATTATCCGAAGCTGTTCAAACAGGTCTAGGTCAAATAAACGGCATTCCCGTAGCAATTGGAGTGATGGATTTTCGATTTATCGGAGGTAGTATGGGATGCGTAGTAGGTGAGAAAATCACTCGTTTGATCGAATATGCTACCAATCAAATTTTACCCCTTATTCTAGTGTGTGCTTCTGGAGGAGCCCGCATGTACGAAGGAAGTTTGAGCTTGATGCAAATGGCTAAAATATCTGCCGCTTTATATAATTATAAATTGAATAAAAAGTCATTTTATATATCAATCCTTACAACTCCTACGACTGGTGGGGTGACAGCAAGTTTTGGTATGTTGGGGGATATCATTATTAGTGAACCCGACGCTTATATTGCATTTGCGGGTAAAAGAGTAATTGAACAAACATTAAATATAGAAGTACCTGAAGGTTCACAAACAGCCGAAGTTTTATTTGAAAATGGTTTATTGGACCCAATAGTACCACGTAATCCGTTAAAGGGCGTTTTGGATGAGTTATTACAGCTACACAATTTTCGTCCTTTGAATAAAAAAGAATAAAAAATTCAGCGGAGTCCTAAGTTAATAATAAAGTTCAAAATTCGTTAATTTTTTTTGCGAAATAAATATTAAGTATTTAGTTATCGGAATCAAAGGCAAAGTCTTAAAATAAAATGGATTTTTTGGGGGTGGCATAAGAAGAAATTATAGAAAGATAATGCAGATAATTTGTTTATCTGCATTATCTTTCTATATTCCTAATTCCTAAAATAGGGAACCCTCTAGCAACAATATAAAAATAAAAGGGCGAATTTTTTCTTCCGCGAAATTCAACTGGACAAGGTAAATGTAAACTAAATAAAACGAATTTCGTGTTCTTTTCTTACCTTCGGATTATAACCAATAACGAATTTGCCGGGAATTTCTAAGCGGAAAAAACTCTTTATTAGATTTATTAAAGTCAAATTCGAAAATTAAAGATTAAAGTTAGAAGACAAGAAAAAGATAAAAAATAATAGAAGAAAAGAAGAAGAAAACAAGTGGATTAATATCCACTTCGTGCGGAAAAAAGTGCATTTAGTTAATTGTACACTCTCTGCATTTCACTTTAATTCACTTTATTCTATATACTCACTTAGATATACTTAGTATAATTATATACGAATTAGAACGAATCTAAGCTATCTTTCTAACAATAGAATATAGCAATAATAGGTAAAAAGATTAATATAAAAAGAAATAACAGATACAAATATTGAATCGAGGTGCTCATTCTATGACAATTCTCAACAACTTACCCCCTATTTTTGTGCCTTTAGTGGGCTTAGTCTTTCCAGCAATTGCAATGGTTTCCTTATCTCTTCATGTTCAAAAAAACAAGATTTTTTAAATCTGATAGATCTGATGCGAGAAATTTCATGTATTTTTTTTTCAAGACTTAGAGACTTGGACTTGGATTATAACACGGATATCTATTCAGTATAATATTGTATAAAATGCGGGTTTCTTCAAACATATCAAACTTAAATGAAAGTTAAAGGGTTCTTGTGCAAACGTAAATATGATATATGAGTAAATTGGCTAATTGAAAAGAAATTGGGGCGTATGTTCTGAACTAAATGTAGAACACATGAATGGGGCTATATGTGTGTAATATAGGAAATTTTATAGGAAAGCTACTATTATTTTAGATCTAAGTCTAGATCTAAGGAATTTTTCCTAAAGATTCACATAAGAATATTGAGAGTTGGTAAAAGTTCCTTTGGAAAAAAAGGAAAGTCAAATTGATTTGGGCAAGTCTCCCACTTCCAATAAAATACAACTAGATCTAGTATGAGTTGGCAATCAGAACATATATGGATAGAACTTATAGTAGGGTCTCGAAAAAAAAGCAATTTCTGCTGGGCCTTTATACTTTTTTTAGGTTCATTGGGGTTTTTATTAGTTGGAATTTCCAGTTATCTTGACAGAAATTTGATATCTTTATTTCCGTCTGAACAAATCATTTTTTTTCCACAAGGGATCGTAATGTCTTTCTATGGGATCGCCGGTCTATTTATTAGCTCTTATTTATGGTGCACAATTTCGTGGAATGTGGGTAGTGGTTATGATCGATTCGATAGAAAAGAAGGGATAGTGTGTATTTTTCGTTGGGGATTTCCTGGAAAAAATCGTCGCATCTTACTCCGATTCCTTATGAAAGATATTCAGTCGATCAGAATCGAAGTTAAAGAGGGTATTTATGCTCGGCACGTCCTTTATATGGAAATCAGAGGCCAGGGTCCCATTCCTTTGACTCGTACTGCTGAGCCACGAGAAATTGAGCAAAAGGCTGCGAAATTGGCCTATTTCTTGCGTGTACCAATTCAAGTATTTTGAAATGAACTGAAGAATAAACAATTTTCTTAGCGGGAGGTCAAGGTCAAAATCCGAAGTCAAGAGTTCTCTTTCTTATAGCATAATTTAACTGAAATTCTTTTAGAATACTAATGAATCAAAAACGGCTTATATTCTATATACGCAAAAATTCGAAAACAAAACCCTTTTTTCCCCCTTATCCAAAAAATTTTTTATGCGTATGTAAATTCCCTAAATTCCGTAAATTCACTAAGAAAAAGAGTACCAAACAAATCTAAATAACGGGACTCATTTGATAGATCAAAAAAAGTATTTTGGAAAAAGATATAGAGAAAAAGATATAGAAAAAAGATATTCTCTTTTTATTTTTCATTTTTATACTATTAGAAATTTATAGGTTTGAAGCCTTGTAATAAAACTTATGCTTGATATAAGACTTTAGATCGTATAGAGTTAACGAATGAAGTCGATTCATTAAAAATTCACAGATGCAAAATGAAAAACAAAGCATTTACCTGTATTCTCTATTTTACATCTATAGTATTTTTGCCCTGGTGGATCTCTTTTTTATTTAAAAAAAGTCTGGAATCTTGGATTATTTATTGGTGGAATACAAGTAAATCCGAAACTTTTTTCAATGATACTCAAGAAAAGAGTATTCTAGCAAAATTCATAGAATTAGAAGAACTCCTCCTCTTGGACCAAATGGTAAAGGAATACCCGGAACCACATCTACAGAAGTTTCGTATCGAAATCCAAAAAGAAACGATCGAATGGATCAAGATACACAATGAGGATCGTATCCATACAATTTTGCGCTTCTCCACAAATCTAATCTGTTTCGTTATTCTAAGCGGTTATTATATTCTAGGTAAAGAAAAACTTATTATTCTTAATTCCTGGGTTCAAGAATTCGTATATAACTTAAATGACACAATAAAAGCCCTTTCTATTCTTTTTTTAAGCGACTTATGTATAGGATTCCATTCAACCCGCGGTTGGGAACTAATGATTGGCTCTGTCTACAAAGATTTTGGATTTACTCATAATGATCAAATTTTACCTGTCCTTGCTTCGATTCTTCCAGTCATTGTTGATACGATTTTTAAATATTGGGTCTTCTATTATTTAAATCGTATATCTCCGTCACTTGTAGTGATTTATCATTCAATGAGTGATTGAAATGAAAAAGGATCCCCTGATCCAAATGGAATGTTTGTTATTTTGTCCATAAGTAAAACATTCAAAATCTTACTGTTTTTATATTATGCACTTCTTTTCTCTATACATCCAAGAAATTAGGATTCCTCCTAGATTTTAGTAAAAATTTTTCAGTAAATAGCAGCTTGGTAGATAGGGAACTTTACTAGGAACCCACCTAATTTTATTGTAGAAATTTTGGGGATCAACGATTGGACCATGCAAACTAGAAAGACCTTCTCTTGGATAAAAGAAGAGATTACTCGCTCCATTTCCGTATCGCTCATCATATATATAATAACTCGGGCATCTATTTCAAATGCATATCCCATTTTTGCACAGCAGGGTTATGAAAATCCACGCGAAGCAACTGGCCGTATTGTATGCGCCAATTGTCATTTAGCCAATAAGCCCGTGAGTATTGAGGTTCCCCAAGCGGTACTTCCGGATACTGTATTTGAAGCAGTTGTTCGAATTCCTTATGATATGCAACTGAAACAAGTGCTTGCCAATGGTAAAAAAGGTGCCTTGAATGTGGGGGCTGTTCTTATTTTACCTGAAGGGTTTGAATTAGCCCCTCCCGATCGTATTTCGCCCGAGATAAAAGAAAAGATAGGTAATCTTTTTTTTCAGAGTTATCGCCCGACTAATAAAAATATTCTTGTGATAGGCCCTGTTCCTGGTCAGAAATATAGCGAAATCACCTTCCCTATTATTTCTCCGGACCCTGCTACTAAGAGGGGCGTTCACTTCTTAAAATATCCCATATATGTAGGCGGAAACCGGGGAAGGGGTCAGATTTATCCCGACGGGAGCAAGAGTAACAATACGGTTTATAATGCTACAGCAACAGGTATAGTAAGCAAAATCATACGAAAAGAAAAAGGGGGATACGAAATAATCATAACGGATGCGTCAGAGGGACGTCAAGTGACGGATATTATACCCCCAGGACCAGAACTTCTTATTTCAGAAGGTGAATCCATCAAACTGGATCAACCATTAACAAGTAATCCCAATGTGGGTGGATTTGGTCAGGGGGATGCGGAAATAGTACTTCAAGACCCATTACGTGTCCAAGGCCTTTTGTTCTTTTTGGCATCTGTTATTTTAGCACAAATCTTTTTGGTTCTTAAAAAGAAACAGTTTGAAAAGGTTCAATTATCCGAAATGAATTTTTAGATCTACGGATTTATCAACATCAAGTTTTTCAAAAGAAGAAAATTTTTGTTGAAAGTGATGTATGATCAAAAAAATTGTGTAAAGCCTTTTGCTTTTTTTGTTTATATTCTTTTTGGATCGGTTTGGAGGAATTCTTTTTTTTTTTACTTGTACCGCGTTTTAGTCATAGTATTTAGACTTTCATAGTCTTTATACTTTTTATTTATACTTTCCCTTTAGATTTTC